GTGCTAAAGATTCAAGATTCAAAACGAATTTTTATCTGTTTAGACAAAACTTTAGAAAAAAAAAAAGAAAAAAAGGAAATAACTCATAAAAATTTATTCGAAATGCTTTTTTATTTCTAGAATGTTCAATATATGTTTGACATCTTCTATGCGAAAATGTTTCATTTTCATAAGATCTTCTTGACTGTTATTCAAAAGGTCCAATAATGTATGTATATTGGACCTTTTGAGGCAATTATAGACCCTGGGGAGCAATTCTGATTGGTCAATAAAAATATATTTCAATGCGATTTCTTTTTTATTTTTCCTTTGTTTAGCCAATCTATCATGATAAGTAAAGAGGGGTAAAGTCACTTTGTGTTGATTATTTTCTAAATGTAAGTTTTCTTCTTCTGCATGTAAAAAAGGAATAAACAAATTAATCAAATTCCGGGAGGCTTCATGAAATGCTTCTTTAGGAGTTAAACTTCCATTTGTCCATATTTCGAGAAAAAGTATCTCTTGTTTTTCATTCCCATTCACATAAGAATGAATACTATGATTCGCATTTCGAACAGGCATGAATACAGCATCTATAGGATAACTTCCGTCTTGAAAGTTATTTGGCGTTTTTATACGATATCCGCGATTCCTCTCGATTTGTAATTCAATACACAAATTAATTGGTTCTGTTAGGTTAGCTATATACTGTGTATTATCAACAATTTCCACAGAAGGTGGTAAGATAATGTCTTGAGCAGTTACATATCCAGGACCCTTGACACAAATAGACGCGTTACGAGTTCCATACAGATTACTTTTCAAGACAATTTCTTTCAAATTCATTAAAATTTCATGTACGGATTCTTGAATACCTACTATGGTAGAATATTCATGTGGTATTTTCTCAGATTTTGCGCGTGTGATACATGTACCTTCTATTTCTCCGAGCAAAGCTCTTCGCATTGCAATGCCTATTGTATCGGCTTGACCTTTCATAAGTGGGGCCAGAATAAAGCGTCCATAATAAAGACGCTTACTGTCTGCTCTTGATTCAACACACTTCCACTGTAGTGTCCGAGTAGATACTGTTACTTTCTCTCGAACCATAGTATATTATTTGATCAAATCATTGAATTATTTATTTCTCTTGAAATCTCTTCAATGTTTATTTTTACACACGTCTTTTTTTAGGAGGCCTACAGCCATTATGTGGCATAGGAGTTACATCCCGTATGAAACTTAATAGTATACCACTTCTACGAATAGCTCTTAATGCCGCATCTCTTCCGAGACCCGGGCCTTTTATCATAACTTCTGCTCGTTGCATACCTTGATCCACTACTGTCCGAATAGCATTTCCTGCTGCGGTTTGAGCGGCAAATGGTGTACCCCTTCTTGTACCCTTGAATCCACAAGCCCCGGCAGAGGACCAAGAAATTACTCGACCCCGTACATCTGTAACAGTCACAATGGTATTGTTGAAACTTGCTTGAACATGAATAACTCCCTTGGGGATTCTACGTGTATTCTTACGTGAACCAATACGTCTATTTCTACGCGAACCAATTTTTGGTATAGGTTTTGCCATATTTTATCATCTCATAAATATAAGTCAGAGATATATGGATATATCCATTTCATGTCAAAACAGATCCTTATTCTTTTTTTTTTTTTTATTTATTTGTACATCTGTACATCGGGTCTTTTAGATTTCGAGAGTCTTTTTGTTTTAGAAAGATTATCCTTGTCTTTGTTTATGTCTCGGGTTAGAACAAATTACTATAATTCGTCCCCGCCTACGGATCAATCGACATTTTTCACAAATTTTACGAACGGAGGCCCTTATTTTCATATTTGTCATTCCTTTTTTTAATTCCGAATCTACTTATTGGAAGAAAATAAGTTTCTTGAAATTTTGAATTTCGAATTGTATCCTCACGAAAGAATGTTGAAATTGAAAAAACCGCCTAATCATTCAAGTCTTTGCTTTGGAGTCTCTAAATTATACGCCCTTTGGTTGAATCATAAGGACTTACCTCAATTTTTAGTCTATTTCCTGGTAGTATACGTATAAAACTACATGAAATCCTTTACGAAACAAAAAACAGAATAATTTTTTTGTTATCTAAACGAATCCGGAAGATACATACCATCGGTAAGTTGTTCAGTAATTAAACCCTCATGAATCCATTTTTGTTGTTTCATTCCAGGTAAAACCGCTTTGAAGTATCAACTAATGTAAGAGGGATAATATTATAAACTTGTCCTTTCTCTTTTTTCACAAATATGAACCGTGTCGGCTATTAGAAAGATTACCATATATAACACAAAACTTCTCCGCCGATTCCTTCTAGTCGAGCCTTTCGGTCTGTCATTATACCTCGAGAAGTAGAAAGAATTACAATCCCCATTCCGCCTAAAATTCTAGGAATTCGTTGATAGTTAGAATATATTCGTAGACCGGGTCGACTGATCCGTTTTAAATTTAAAACAGTTCTATATGGTCCTTTCCTATTTCTTCTATGTCGTAGGGTTAAAACCAAAAAATATTTATTGCTTTCTTGATGTTTTCTCACGTTTTCAATAAAACCTTCTTGTAAAAGGATTTTAACAATATTTTCAGTGATGTTAGTAGATGGTATTCGAACTGTTCTTTTTTTATTCATGTCAGCATTTCGTATAGAGGTTATTATGTCAGCAATAGTGTCTTTACTCATGATAAACTAAGATTTTTGTTTCCCCCGAATTTTGATATAATCAACATGCTCTTTTTCTTTTTTTCTGAATTTTTTAATATTTATGAATTCTTTATTTTTTTTTTTTTATATTTATGAATTATTAAAGATATATACGTGATAGATAAACAATTTACTAATTAATTAAATAAATTTAATCAATTTCATTCAAATACTATATTAAGGTCTTCCCCTATAATACTTCAGGTGCTAATGAAACTATTTTAGTGAAATTTAACTGTCTTAATTCCCGGGCGATCGCGCCGAAAATTCGGGTTCCTTTTGGATTTCCTTCTTGATCAATAACAACCGCAGCGTTGTCATCATATCGTATTATCATACCGTTGTCGCGTTTGAGTTCTTTACAAGTACGTACAATGACAGCTCGGACCACTTCTGATCTTTCTAGAGGTGTATTTGGTACTGCTTCCTTGATTACAGCAACAATAATGTCACCAATATGAGCATATCGTCGATTACTAGCTCCTATGATTCGAATACACATCAATTCTCGGGCCCCGCTGTTATCCGCTACATTCAAATGGGTTTGAGGTTGAATCATATCATTTTTTTATCGGTTTTTTCTTTTTCAAAGGTATAAATAAAAAAAAAGAAATATTATTTGTTCAAAACAAAAAAAGAAACCTGCAATTGTTTTTTTTTTTTCATCCCAAAAACCCCTTTCGTTTGTTTCTACATTCCTATCCAGAAAGAATGAATTGAGTTCGTATAGGCATTTTAGATGCCGCTATTGAAATAGCCCTTCTAGCTATATTTTCTGCTACTCCGCTCATTTCATAAAGTATTCTACCGGGTTTAACGACAGCTACCCAATATTCGGGAGATCCTTTCCCCGAACCCATACGTGTTTCTGTAGGTCTTACTGTAACAGGTTTGTCTGGAAATATGCGTACCCATATTTTTCCACCGCGGCGTGCATTTCGTGTCATTGCTCGCCTCCCTGCTTCTATTTGTCTAGATGTGATCCAAGCGGGTTCAAGCGCTTGAAGAGCATATCTACCGAAGCAAATACGATTACCTCGATAAGATATTCCTTTCATTCTTCCTCTGTGTTGTTTACGGAATCTGGTTCTTTTGGGGTTATAGTTGATGGTTGTTTAGCAATTTCATCCATCTCTACTACAGAACCGGACACGAGAGTTTCTTCTCATCCAGCTCCTCGCGAATTAAACAATTAAAAATAATTAAACAAAAAAAAAAATACACGGTTAATAATATAATATATGGAATCGTGGGATTCTTTGAAATTTGATCTAATCGATTAGAAATTAGAAATTTTTTGTGTTTTAATATATAATTTAACACGTATTCTATTTATAGATAATGTCGTTTTGGTAGAACGCTATAATGAATCTTTCTTTTGTTTTTCCTTTTATTTCGAATCGACTAAAATTTAGAAATAAAAAAAATTCGCGGGCGAATATTTACTCTTTCAACATTCAGTTGTAAGATTAGTCTATGACATGACCTCTCAGAATAAATGAATAGGTTTCTGGTTCGTTCCGCCATCCTACTTAATGAATCATTAGGATTCGTTTTCAATAGAATCTTATGCATTCACAGGTTCTGTCGTTCCCACCACTTCTCGATTAATGATTAGGTCTGAATTTTACAACGGAGCCTCCAATTAAATTTATTCTTGAGTCAACCTTCTCAGTCTTTATTGGCTCGGGGCTCTTGATTTTTTGTTCTATGCACGGATTTGTCTAATTATGGATCAATCAGTATTGATGCTTTATTACATTCCCTTTATATGAGATGACTCATAGACCTTACATATTGGAATTATATATCATTAATATTCTTTTTCTATCTTTCTCTCACCCTTCCATTTATCTGTATACTTTATATTGCTTTACAACCCATAATCAGATTTTTTTATGTTTGTTTATGTAAAAAAGATTTCAGTTGCTACAATGATATGACTTATATATCATATCTTGACTGGTTCTTTCTATCCAGATAACACGAAGTGATGAGTTGGTTATTAGTTCTATAGTTATCAGTTTGTACTATGGGTTGTCCATTTTTTTGAATCCCAACCCTAAAAAAACCAACGAGTCACACACTAAGCATAGCAATTATATCAAATGATTAATCGAATTTTTATTCAACCTTATAGAATTGTTCTTTTTTTTTTTTTATTATTTACCAGAAAAAGAATGAAAGAGTTTGCCATTTTTTGTTTTATTACCAGATATAACTAAATATAAGTCAAGTAAGTTCTTATTATTCCTCGTCTACAAATATCCAAATTTTGAT